GGAGAGTTAATTATTAGTAAAGCCGAAGTCAACGAAGGTACTACTGTCAAAAAATTAAAACCCCGAGCTCGAGGACGCGGTTATCCGATCAAACGACCTAGTTGTCATATAACCATTGTGTTGAAAGATATATCCTTAGCTGAAGAATACGATTATAATTATCTAGATAATTAAAAAAAATTAATATTTTTAATAAAAAATGGATCTTATGGTAAAAAAAAGGATGTATATAAATAAGTACACGGATATGTCGTATCATGATATGTATAGTAGTGAGGGAGCATGGGACAAAAAATAAATCCACTTGGTTTCCGACTTGGTACAATCCAAAGTCATCATTCCCTTTGGTTTACACAAGCAAAAAACTATTCTGAAGGTCTACAAGAAGATAAAAAAATACGAGATTTGATCAAAAATTATGTACAAAAAAATATGAGAATAGCTTCCGGTGTCGAGGGAATTGCACATATAGAGATTCAAAAAAGAATCGATCTGATTCAAATCATAATCTATATGGGATTCCCGAAGTTCTTAATAGAAGGTAAATCGCGAAGACTCGAAGAATTACATATGAATGTACAAAAAGATTTAAATTGTGTAAACCGTAAACTCAACATTGCTATTACAAGAATTGCAAAACCTTATGGAAACCCTAACATTCTTGCAGAATTTATAGCTGGACAATTAAAAAATAGAGTTTCATTTCGTAAGGCGATGAAAAAGGCTATTGAATTGACTGAACAGGCGGATACAAAAGGAATTCAAATACAAATTGCAGGTCGTATTGACGGAAAAGAAATTGCACGTGTTGAATGGATCCGAGAAGGTAGGGTTCCCCTACAAACGATTCGAGCAAAAATAGATTATTGTTCCTATCCAGTTCGAACTATCTATGGGGTATTAGGGATCAAAATTTGGATATTTGTAGACGAAGCATAATAAACCCTCAGTTTCGTTTCTATTCTATCTACTGGTAATAGTTGAAGAAAAAACTATTTTATTCTTTATCTAATCAAACCAACCAAAAAGTAAAACTTCGGCAATTCTATAGGGTTGAATAAAAATTAGATTAACCATTTGATATAATTGCTATGCTTAGTGTGTGACTCGTTGATTTTTTTAAGGTTAAAAAAAAAAAAGACTAATCCATAGTATCAACTAAGAACTATAGAACTAATAATCAACTCATCGCTTCGCATTATCTGGATCATAAAGAAACAGTTAAGATAGGATCCATTGGTCATATCATTGTAGCAACTGAAATCTTTTTTTTGCATAAACAGAAAAACAAATCGGATTATTGAGTTTAAGTTGTAAAGCACAATTTCCAAGGATGTGGATAAGTGGAATGGTGAGAGAAAGAGAGATAAAATAGCAATGATATATGATTCCAATCTAATATGTAAGGTCTCTAAATAATCTCAGAAAAACAATGTATCTAATAAAGCATCAATATTGAGATTCATCCCTAATTTGTTGATAGAACAACAAAAAGAGCTTCGAGCCAAGAAAGATTAAGAGGATTGACTCAAGAATAAAGTACACGAAGAGCTCCATTGTCAAATTCAGACCTAACCATTAATAGAGAAGCGATGGGAACGACGGAACCCATGAATGCAGAAGATTCTCTTGAACATGAATCCTAATGATTCATTGGGTGGGATGGCGGAACGAACCAGGAACCTTTTCATATTAGGAAAAGTCATAGGGTAACCCAACAACTGAACTAGATATTGAAAGAGTAAATATTCGCCCGCGAAAATTTGATTTTATTGGATTGTTCAATTTTAAGCGATCTGATACGATAAAAAGAAAAAGAAAGTAAAATTAAAGATGATACATAAAAACTCGAATTATCTATAACTAGAAATATATATATTTAGTTATATATCTATTTAGTTATATATCAAAATATAGAAGAATTTCAAATAAACTAGATAAAATTGGAAAGAATCCATGGATTCAGGGTATTATTCATTACTTACATAGATGGATATCTTGCTTAACTATTTAGCAATCTTTTCTTTTGATTCGCGAGGAGCTGGATGAGAAGAAACTCTCATGTCCAGTTCTGGAGTAGAGATGGAATTGCGGAACACCCATCAACTATAACCCCAAAAGAACCAGATTTCGTAAACAACATCGAGGAAGAATGAAGGGAATTTCTTATCGAGGTAATAGTCTTTGTTTCGGTAGATACGCTCTTCAGGCACTTGAACCTACTTGGATCACATCTAGACAAATAGAAGCGGGGAGACGAGCAATGACACGAAATGTACGTCGTGGTGGAAAAATATGGGTACGTATATTTCCAGATAAACCAGTTACAGTAAGACCTGCAGAAACACGTATGGGGTCGGGTAAAGGATCCCCCGAATATTGGGTAGCTGTCGTTAAACCGGGTAGAATACTTTATGAAATAGGGGGAGTAGCAGAAAATGTAGCCAGAAAAGCTATTCAAATAGCAGCATCCAAAATGCCTATACAAACTCAATTTATTCTTTCGGAATAGAAATGTAAAATGAAAGGCAAGAAGCCTTTCCTTTGGACTAACAAAAAACAGTTGCGGGTTTCTTTTTTGGACAAAGAATATTTCTTTTTTTTTTTCTGCGCTGCGCCCCTTTTGAATTTTTAAAATAGATTAAAAAATGATATGATCCAACCCCAGACCCTTTTGAATGTAGCGGACAACAGCGGGGCGCGCAAATTGATGTGTATTCGAATCATAGGAGCTAGTAATCGCCGATATGCTCATATTGGTGACATTATTGTTGCTGTGATCAAAGAAGCAGTACCAAATATGCCTTTAGAAAGATCCGAAGTGATAAGAGCTGTAATTGTACGTACTTGTAAAGAACTCAAACGTGATAACGGTATGATAATACGATATGATGACAATGCTGCAGTTGTCATTGATCAAGAAGGAAATCCTAAAGGAACGAGAATTTTTGGTGCGATTGCACGAGAATTGAGACAGTTAAATTTGACTAAAATAGTTTCATTAGCCCCTGAGGTATTATAAAACGAAATCGGGATATAGTTATAGTCAAATTTACTTGAATGAAATCGATTAATTATTAGTAGATTATGTCTCACGTATATACCTTTAATAATTTTTTAAAAACATGCTTATTATATCCAAATTTTGAGAAACCACTAATTTTAGTTCATCATGGGTAGAGACACTATTGCTGATATAATAACTTCTATACGAAATGCTGACATGAATAGAAAAGGAACAGTTCGAATAGCATCTACTAACATCACTGAAAACATTGTTAAAATACTTTTACGAGAAGGTTTTATCCAAAATGTGAGGAAACATCGGGAAAACAAAAAATATTTTTTGGTTTTAACCCTGCAACATAGAAGAACGAGTAAAGGACCATATAGAACTGTTTTAAATTTAAAAAGGATAAGCCGACCTGGTCTACGAATCTATTCTAACTACCAACGCATTCCTAGAATTTTAGGTGGGATGGGAATTGTAATCCTTTCTACTTCTCAAGGTATAATGACAGACCGAGAGGCTCGACTAGAAAGAATCGGCGGAGAAATTTTGTGTTATATATGGTAATCCTTCTAATATCCGAATTAGATCGGAAACTTCCTATTTGTGAAAAAAAAAAGCGAAAGGACGGGTTGTCTAATATCACTCCTCCTTCATTAGTTGATACACCAAGGAGGTTTTACCTCAAATGAAAGAACAAAAGTGGGTTCATGAAGGTTTAATTACTGAATCACTTCCCAATGGTATGTTCCGGGTTCGTTTAGATAATGACGACCTAATTCTAGGTTATGTTTCAGGAAGGATCCGGCGTAGTTTTATACGGATCCTACCAGGAGATAGAGTCAAAATTGAAGTAAGTCGCTATGATTCAACTAAAGGCCGTATAATTTATAGAATTCGCAATAAGGATTCGAAGGATTCGATCGATTAGGTGGTTTTTTATTTGACCCTTCAACATTATTTTCGGGAGGATACAATTCCAGATTGCAAATTTCAAGAAACTTAGTTTCTTCCAAGAATCAATGAATCAAGTCATAATTAAGGTAAGGAATGAAAAATATGAAAATAAGAGCCTCCGTTCGTAAAATTTGTGAAAACTGTCGACTGATCCGCAGGCGAGGACGAATTATAGTAATTTGTTCCAACCCGAGACATAAGCAAAGACAAGGCTAATCTTTCGAAAATAACTCTCTAAAGAACCCTAAGGACAAATAAAGGATTCGTTTTGACATGAAATGGATATATCCATATACCTCTGACTCATATTTATGAGATGATAAAATATGGCAAAACCTATACTAAAAATTGGTTCACGCAAAACCGGACGTCTTAGCTCACGTAAGAGTGGACGCAGAATTCCAAAGGGAGTTATTCATGTTCAAGCAAGTTTCAACAATACCATTGTGACTGTTACAGATGTAAGGGGTCGGGTGGTTTCTTGGTCCTCAGCTGGTACTTGTGGATTCAGGGGTACAAGAAGAGGAACACCATTTGCTGCTCAAACCGCAGCAGGAAATGCTATGCGTACAGCAGTGGATCAAGGTATGCAACGAGCAGAAGTTATGATAAAAGGTCCCGGTCTTGGAAGAGATGCAGCATTACGAGCTATTCGTAGAAGCGGTATACTATTAAGTTTCGTACGAGATGTAACCCCGATGCCACATAATGGCTGTCGACCCCCGAAAAAAAGGCGTGTGTAGAACTAAACACTGAAGAGATTTCAAGAGAAATAAATGATTCAATGATCAAATCAAATAATATTACTATGGTTCGAGAGAAAGTCACAGTATCTACTCGGACACTACAGTGGAAGTGTGTTGAATCAAGAGCGGATAGTAAGCGTCTTTATTATGGACGTTTTATTCTGTCTCCGCTTCGGAAGGGTCAAGCTGATACAATAGGTATTGCAATGCGAAGAGCTTTGCTTGGCGAAATAGAAGGAACATGTATTACACGTGCAAAATCTGAGAAAATACCACACGAATATTCT